TTTCCTCATGTCGCTACCAGCTACAGATCTGATATGACCGGTTGAAGAAAGAAGAAAAGATCGATGAACGATTAAGCGAGACTTTGCCTTAGAGACTAATGAAATGCGACCGAGAAGCTTTATTACACAAGAGTTCAAGACTTCTTGCTTCTGCTTCCCTGCTTACTATTGCTATCACCTCAACAGCTTTCGACCTGCTTGCTCACTTAGAATGAAGATCAATAATGGGCGGAAAGGCTTTACACAAGACCACAGAGCGAGAGAGAGAGCCTTCGCTTACCTGCTTAACCGTGCCCTCCTATCGTACCTATATCCCCTTTCCTTCAGTTACATCCAGTCTCAGTTCTGCTTCCAACTACCGATGGGCGAAGGCTTGGACGTATAGCAAGATTAAATAATAGGTATGGCATACGGGAATGATATATGAAATAAAAGGCTGGAAACAGAGCTGGAGATGAGCGCTAGCCAATGGTTAATACTTCACCTTAGCAATTAAATTACCAGTAATGCCCCTATCGACCTCAGTCTTGTTTTTTGCTAGCTTGAGTCTAGAACTATACTAAATCATTAAACGCCGAATATCCCTATTATTTTTTTGTTGGAAGATAGTCGGCCCACTTCTAGCCGTTCAAGCGATTATGCCTGTTCTAGCCCTACCATCCACCCCTATCATAATGGAAAGGGGTACTTTCGAGCTGATCTGTAACGGATCAAAGCGACCGTTAGTCGGGCTGATCTGTGATTGGTCAAGGCGACCGAGAGGACACATACCTCCTCCATATTCCTTAAATGGGCAAGACAAGACTCGGGTACTGCATGCGAGAAGTATAATAGTTTACTGAACAACTACTTAGATCTTGATTGATTTGGATGCAATGAAACTCCAAAAAAAAGCCATCCCATGAGTATACATGACCCCACAACCTGTATAAAGCGTACATCTCTGCTCAGGGAGTAGGTCAAAGCTTTTTAAAAGTAACTGGAATCCGAGAAGACAAGACCAGACCCCCTAAGAGCGTCTTGTAAACCAATTATTCGATCTGGAGATCCCAGCAAGGCTGCCGGAGACATCACTAAACCCAGGGATCTTTCTTGCAAAGAAGAATTCGTAGAGATTTTCCCAGAACCCCAGTCCAGCCTACCCGACTGATATAATCTAGAATCCACTCTCCGCCCTTATTAGTAGTAGGCGAATAGTGACCCTATTTGTATGCGCATTCACACGACGGGCACGCTCCAAGATCTCCCGAAACGAGAACCTAAACATGGTTTATTGATAGTAAGCTGATTAAATAAATGGATCATAGGTTGGTTGAATATTGAGTTCCGCTTAGGCTACGTGTTCTGTTCACGCGCTACTAAGCCGCACACAGGATCTTAGACAGGTTTCGTCCCTCCCCTTTCGGGAACGCCTTCTTACTAGTAGGGGCTAAGCCTGATGCAAATATACCGAAAAAAGAAGATATCTATGGTCGATTCTACGAAGAGTAGATTCGCCCCTTATGTTATGGCTCGTCTCGCGCTTAGTCCCTCGCGGGATTCGGATAGGGGAGCTGCAAGTCTTTTCTGAAAAAACTTTCAGTTCTCCCCCTTATCTAAAAGATATATATCTATATATTATAGATACTAACTCTTTGGTTGGATCGGACAGGGGCTTCTATAAAGAAAAGATCTTTCCACTCATTCATCATACTCAAAGTCGAAGCGGCATGGGAGGCTCGGAAAAATAACGAGAATCGGCGTCGTGGTGGTGCTACGAGATGGCGATTTCTCGTATAGAAGAATAGATCCGCGGACCAATTGATTGACCATAGATGCGAACCGATCGACTGCTATCTAAGAGAAGATAAGTAGTTCTTCTATCGTTCAAGGGCAAGGGGAGAACATGTAGCGGCTTGCCTAGATCTCGTATTTCCCACGTAGTCCGTATAGGTCAAACCTACGGTCAAAGTAATAGAGAGATTCTTTTTCTGGTATGTAGCTCCGCGAGCTAGGAGCGCATCATCGGGGCAGGGCGAAAACGAACATAGGATCATCATCATCATGGCCCTTTTCTTCTTTCTTTTGTTTGTGTCCGGTCCGTTGTGTGTGTTTTTTTTTAAGGCTTATCCGGGGGCAGCAGCTCTGGGGCATCCAATTCCTTTGCTGCTGATCTCACATCGAGAGCAGCTCCTTCTTGTTCAGGGTCATCAGATGAGAGATCTTCCTCCGACTCCGAGAAATCGGTCAAGCGGGAGGCTACCCTCGACTCACCTCTCTATCTATAACTATATCTCCCCAGAGGAGAGCAGAAGCTCCAGGATGAGTATGTCCTGGATTCCCGGATTCATTCTCGTCCTGATCCACCATGGAATTTTCGGAATCTACAAAAACATTCTAGGAGAGGGCTCGTAATGATCTTTGAGAAGATCACAAGGTGCTGAAGTGGCAGGATAGGGGGGGGGTCCGGTGGTTTTTGTGAAAGGGATGCTCTTATCATGTTATTGCTGAAAAGAAAAAC